ATGAATGAACAAAAAAAGAACAAACTAAATAATGAATTTATAAATAAAGTAGAAACTCAAGATTTCCATTTTTTAGCTTTTACTTTACTCGAAAAACGAACTAGATTGTGTAAAAATACAAAAGAATCCTTACCGAAACTTTTTGATCCTTTATTGAGTGGTCCCTCACGCGGAAGGATCAAAAAGTTGTTTTTATTCCCACTCAGAAATGAAACTTCCAGAAAGAAGTATATAGACCCACCCTGGATAAGGATAAATAGAATTCACGGTCTCCTTTTTACTCCTAATTATCGAGAATTTGACCAAAAACAAACAATAGATACATTTGATAGAAAAGCTTTTTCAATCGAAATTAGGTATTTAGTGAATTTAATGAGTAAATTTACTGAAAAAACACAAGGAGTATCAAGTTTAAATTTTAAAGAACCTTCTTCATTTTCAAACCACGAACAAAGAGGAGAGTATCGAAGAAAAATTTTAAAATTTTTCTTCGATACGGTTTTAGCTGATCCAAAAGATATAAAAAAAAAAAAAATTGGAATAACTGAAATACGTAAAAAAGTTCCTCGATGGTCATACAAATTAATCAACGAGTTGGAACAACAAGAAAGAGAACATGAAGAAATTACGCTAAAGGGTTATGAAATTCGTTCAAGAAAATACAAACGTGTAATAATTTTTACAGAGAACAGGGATACGTACAATAATACGAAAGATACTATTAATCCTAATCCTAATACTAATCATGGAGACAATAATCCTAATGCTAAGCGAGTAGAAAGAGAAATAGCTTTAATACGTTATTCACAACAACCAGACTTTCGTCGTGACATAATAAAAGGTTCCATGCGCCCTCAAAGACGTAAAACAGTTACTTGGGAACTCTTTCAACCAAATATACATTCCCCTCTTTTTTTGGACCGCCTAAACAAACCCTTTTTGTTTGCTTTTGATATCTCGCAGATGATGAAAATAATGTTTATCCATTTGATATGTAAAAACAGAGAATTTGTGATTTCAGATTATACTGAAGAAAGGATACAAGAAAGTGAGAAAAAAGAGAAGGACAAAAGGGAGGAAAAAGCACGGATAGAAACAGCAGAAGCCTGGGATAACATTCTATTTGCTCACGTAATAAGAGGCTCTTTGCTAGTAATCCAATCCCTTCTTAGAAAATATGTTATCTTACCTTTATTGATAATAGCTAAAAATACCATCCGTACACTATTATTTCAATTTCCAGAATGGTCCGAGGATTTAAAAGATTGGAATAAAGAAATGCACATTAAATGCACCTATAGTGGAGTTCAATTATCCGAAAAAGAATTTCCGAAAAACTGGTTAACAGAGGGTATTCAGATAAAAATCCTATTCCCTTTTCGCCTGAAACCTTGGCACAGAGCTAAGTTCCAATGCCCTCAAAAAGGCCCAATGAAAGAAAAGAAAAGGAAAAAAAAGAATTTTTGCTTTTTAACAGTTTTTGGGATGGAAACTGAATTTCCTTTTGGTTCTACCAAAAGAAGAACTTCTCTTTTTGATTTTAAACCCATTTGTAAAAAGCTCGAAGAAAAGGTTAGAAAGTTTACAAAAAAGTGTTTTCTAGTTATAAGGATTTTAAAAAAAAGAACAAAGTTTTCTTTAAAGTTCACAAAATCAAAAGAAAGTAAAAAAAGAGTTATCAAAAAAAGTCCATTTTTTTTTTTTAAAGAACAAATAAAAGAACTAATCACTATTCTATTAGTATTTAGCGGATTAGATGAATTGAATGAAACTAAAAAAGATTTTATAACCAATAAAAAAACGATTGATGAATCCGCGATTCAAATTATACCTATGGGTTGGACAAATTCTTCGCTGGCCGAAGCAAGAATGCAAGCTTTGACTAATAAAAAAAGGACAATCATAAATCAAATACAAAAAAAAAAAAAAGAGAAGAAAGTGATCTCAAAGAAAAAAAGGAGTCCTAACAAAATAACTTATGGTACGAAAAGATTCGGATCATTAAAAAAGCTACTAAAAAGAAGAAATGGTCGAGTAGTCCGTAAATTCCATTATTTTAGAAAAATTTTTATTGAGAAAATATACATAGATATCTTTCTATCTATCATTCAAATTCCCAGAATGAATGCAGAACTTTTTCTTGAATCGGCTAGAAACCTTATTGACAAATATATTTATAATAATGACGAAAATCACGAAAAAGCTGCTATTGATAAAGTAAATCAAAATACAATTCACTTTATTTCGAATATCAAAAAGTCACTTACTAATATTAGTAATAAGAAAACAAGGGTTTTTCGTGACTTATCCTCTTTGTCACAAGCATATGTATTTTACAAATTATCACAAACCCAATTTCTTAACTTATATAGGCTTAACTTATCTAAGCTAAGATCAGCTCTTCAATATCATGATTATGGAACAACTCTTTTTCTAAAAAAAAAAATAAAGGGTTATTTTGAAGTACAAGAAATATTTCAGTGCCAATTAAGACATAAAAAACCGAGTACTTCCATCATAAATCAATGGAAAAACTGGTTAAAAGCTGGTCATTATCAATACGATTTCTCTCCGATAAGATGGTCTAGATTAGTACCACAAAAATGGCGAAATATTATTAATCAAGGATGTATAGCTGAAAATAAAGATTTTAAAAAAAGCGATTCATATGAAAAAGACCGATTAATTCAGTACGAAAAAAAAAAGAATTTTGAAGCGGAGTCATTACTAAATCAACAAAAGAATTTTAAAAAACACTATAGATATGATCTTTTAGCATATAAATATATTAATTATGAAGATCCGAAGGACTCATATATTTTTAGATTTTTATTAAAGGAAAAAAATAACCAAGGGATTTTTTTGTATAATTACAAGACATATAATCACAAATTTGTTCATCTGCCAGGAGATGTTCCTACGAATAACTATCTGGGAGAAGATGAGATTGTGGATATAGAGAAAAACCCGGCTAGAAAATTTTTTGATTGGAAAATTCTCCGTTTTTGTCTTATTTGTCTTAGAAACAAGATGGATATTAAATTCTGGATTGATACCGGAACAAAAAGTAATAAAAAGACGAAGACTGTGTCTAATAATTATCAAATAATTGATAAAATTGATAAGAAAAGTCTTTTTTATCTCATGCTTCATCAAGATGAAGAAATCAATGCATCCCCCCCAAAAAACCTTTTTGATTGGATGGAAATGAATGAAAGAATATTAAGTCACTCCATATTGAATTTTGAACTTTGGTTCTTCCCACAAATTTGTATACTTTACAATGCATATAAGAAAAACCCCAGAGCCATACCAATCAAATTACTTCTTTTTGATTTGAATGAAAATGTTTTTGAAAAAAATAAGGTAAATAAAAAGAAAAAAAGAGATACTTTTATATTATCATTCTCGAATGAAAAAAAAACTATTGAAGTCAAGAATAAAAATGAAGAAGAAAAAGAATCTGAGAGACAAGCGGATCTTGGATCAGTTCGCTTAAACCAAGAAAAAGGTCTTGAAGAATATTTTGCGGGATCAGACACGAAAAAGAAAAAAAAATACAAAAGTTCTATGGAAGTGGAGCTTGATTTCCTCCTAAAAAGGTATTTCTGTTTTCAATTACGATGGAACGCTTCTGTAAATCAAAGAGTACTCAATAATATCAAAGTATTTTGTCTCCTGCTTAGACTGAGAAATCCAAACGAAATTGCTATATCCTCTATTCAAAGGAGAGAAATGAGCCTCGATATTCTACTGATTCCGAACAATTTGAGCCTTACAGAATTTCTGAAAAAAAGAATATTGATTATCGAACCCGTTCGTCTGGCTGTAAAAAATATCAGACAGTTTCTTATGTACCAAACCATAAATATTTCAGTGGGTCATAAGAGTAAGCACAAAATAAATCCAAGACACCAAGAAAAGGGCTGTGTTGATAAGACGAATTTGGATGAGTCCATTGCAAAACAGAAAAGGAACACTGGAAATAAAAACCAAAATCTTGATGATTTTTTTGTTCCTGAAAATACTTTTTTATCTCAACGTCGTAGAGAATTCGGAAGTCTAATTTCTTTAAATTCGAAGAATAGCCAAGGTATTCATCAGATAAATACAAAATTTTTCAATGGAAATAACATTAAAACTTGTGGTAACGTTTCGAATAAAAACAAAGATCTTTATAGATATAAAAAAAAAAAGAAACGAATTCAATTCAAACTCGTTTTTTGGCCCAATTATCGATTAGAAGATTTAGCTTGTATGAATCGCTATTGGTTTGATACCAATAATGGAAGTCGTTTCAATATGGTAAGAATACATATGTATTCACGATTAAAAACCCTTTAATGGTACGTTTTTCATATATTGCATAACATTTTTTAGTTGATACATGAAAACAAAAAGATGCACACATGCATTGTTTTTCATTCTATTCATATCATTAATTTATTAATTTAATGACATATTAATTACATCTAAAAAGGAATCAACAGAATCTTATGATTAGAATCTTAGGTATAAATTTTTCTTTTTTATAAGTGTATAAATAGATTATCTGTTTGGATCCCTATACCCATAAAAACAATTGAATAAAATTAGAAATTCATAAGGAAATGAAGATTGTTGGGTATACAAAATGAAAAAGGAATCAGCATTAGTATTACTGATCAATAAAAATCTATATATTTTTTTTAATTTAAATATTTTTAATATTAAAATTTAAGTACGGGAGAAGATTTCATTTTATGGTCAAAAATGCATTCATCTCGGTTATTTCACAAGACGAAAAAAACAAAAACAAGGGATCCGTTGAATTTCAAGTATTCAGTTTTACTAATAAGATCCGAAGAATTACTTCACATTTGGAATTGCATCGAAAAGACTATTTATCTCAGAGAGGCCTCCGGAAAATTATAGGAAAACGCCAACGACTGCTGGCTTATTTGTCAAAGAAAAATGAAGTACGTTATAAACAATTAATTAGTCAGTTGGATATTCGGGAACCAAAAACGCGTTAATTTGAAAAGTAATTTTTGAATTATTTGATTTATTATTATTAGATCTTGCATTTTGATGAGCTTCTTTTAGTTTTCAGTAAGGTATGGAAGAATGAATCGAGGAAAAACCTATGAATGTATCATCTCCAAGACAAGACCTCATGATAGTCAATATGGGCCCGCACCATCCATCAATGCATGGTGTTCTTCGACTCATCGTTACTCTAGATGGTGAAGATGTTATTGACTGTGAACAAATATTAGGTTATTTACACAGAGGGATGGAAAAAATTGCGGAAAACCGAACAATTATACAATATCTGCCCTATGTAACACGTTGGGATTATTTAGCTACGATGTTCACAGAAGCAATAACCATAAATGGACCAGAACGGCTGGGAAATATTCAAATACCTAAAAGAGCTAGCCATATCAGAGTAATAATGTTGGAGTTAAGTCGTATAGCTTCTCATCTGTTATGGCTTGGCCCTTTTATGGCAGATATTGGTGCGCAAACCCCTTTCTTCTATATTTTCAGAGAAAGGGAATTAGTATATGATCTATTCGAGGCTGCCACTGGGATGAGAATGATGCATAATTTTTTTCGTATCGGAGGAGTAGTGGCCGATCTACCTCATGGCTGGATAGATAAATGCTTGGATTTCTGCGATTATTTTTTAACAGGGGCTGCTGAATATCAAAACCTTATTACGCGAAATCCTATTTTTTTAGAACGAGTTGAAGGAGTAGGTATTATTAGTGCAGAGGAAGCAATAAATTGGGGTTTATCAGGACCAATGCTACGAGCTTCGGGAATACAGTGGGATCTTCGCAAAGTTGATCATTATGAATGTTACAACGAATTTGATTGGGAAGTCCCGTGGCAAAAAGAAGGCGATTCATTAGCTCGTTATTTAGTCCGAATCAGTGAAATGAAGGAATCCATAAAAATTATTCAACAGGCTCTGGAAAGAATTCCGGGGGGGCCCTATGAGAATTTAGAAACCCGATGTTTTGATAGAGAGAGGGATCAAAACTGGAATGATTTTGAATATCGATTCATTAGTAAAAAAACCTCTCCTACTTTTGAATTGCCGAAACAAGAACTTTATGTGAGAGTCGAAGCACCAAAGGGAGAATTGGGAATTTTTCTGATAGGAGACCAGAGTGGTTTTCCTTGGAGATGGAAAATTCGTCCACCGGGGTTTATTAATTTGCAAATTCTTCCTCAGTTAGTTAAAAGAATGAAATTGGCTGATATTATGACGATACTAGGTAGCATCGATATCATTATGGGGGAAGTTGATCGTTGAAATGATACTTGATACACCAGAAATACACGATATTCATTCTTTTTCCGGATTAGAATCCTTAAAAGAGATATATAACATTATATGGATGCTTGTTCCTATTTTTACTCTTGTATTGGGAATAACAATAGGGGTACTAGTAATTGTGTGGTTAGAAAGAGAAATAGCCGCAGGAGTGCAACAACGTATTGGACCCGAATATGCTGGTCCTTTAGGAGTTCTTCAAGCTCTAGCAGATGGGATAAAACTACTTTTTAAAGAGAATCTTCTTCCATCTCGGGGAGATACTCGTTTATTCAGCGTTGGCCCATCCATAGCAGTCATATCAATTCTACTAAGCTATTCAGTAATTCCTTTTGGCTATCACCTAGTTTTAGCTGATCTAAAGATTGGTGTTTTTTTATGGATTGCCATTTCAAGTATTGCTCCCATCGGACTTCTTATGTCAGGATATGGATCAAATAATAAATATTCTTTTTTAGGTGGTCTACGAGCCGCTGCTCAATCGATTAGTTATGAAATACCATTAACTCTATGTGTGTTATCAATATCTCTACGTGCGAGTCATTGAAACATAAACTTTTCTCTACGCCCTTATTTCTAAGAAACTATGAAAGACTAGGCGAAATGAATTAAATGGATATATTTTTTTATATTTCTCATTAAAATGAAAGTGGATGATCCAAATCGGATAGTTATATGAGTGAAAGAAAACAGCTTCTAAATTCGCAGTAAAAAGAATAAGTCTCATTTCCTAGGTACAAGAGTAAGGGGAAAGCGGAAAAAAAAAAAAAGAAGAACAGATTTTTTACCCCAAGATTGGTTGATTAGTCATCCTGGCTTGAAGCGGGGTTCAAATGATCAACCGTATTGACGTTTTACTATCGTTGGCATGTATTACCAGACATGTATTACCATAATGATAACGGGGGATTGAGCAAAAATGAGTGGATTGGTTAGAAACACCAAGATAGGCAACGGATTAGTAATGGAGATTATGTAAATTATACCAAAGGTCATTTTGCCTAAAAAAAATAGAAATAATATAAAAAGAATAATAATTGGGGCTTTAAATTCGTAGAAATGATCAAGTAGTACTCCCCACAATTCCGATCCAGAGTATGCTCCTATCCACCGATTATAAAAATCACTATCAGATACGAAAAAACCCTTTACTTTTTTAAGTCCATTTTTTCTCAGAAAAGAAAGAAGAATAGGAACAAAAAAAAAGAACTCTAAAAATAGAAAAAAGAAAATCACAATAGAATCAAAAATGATCCTTTTTATTCTTTCTTTATCATAGAGATAAAATTTATACCATAATTTTGAAATTAATGATATGTATAATTCTTTTTCGGAATCGAAAACAGGGTTGGGTTGAAAGATCTAGTAATATTTCTCCAGACCCACAAGGAGTATTTGATTGAAATACGGAAGTTATTACTCAACAAGGAAAAACTGAAATTCTTAAAGGATGAGATCAATTCAGAAGTATTTTATCTTTATTTATTGTTATAACAATAACAGACAGAATTCCATTGGTCTAATTAGAGGACATTGTGATCCTACCTATTCTACAAACTAACCTATCCGACAAACGTATCAAAATAAATAAAATATGATTTGGTCCTTAGATTTATTTATGACCCTCGAGGAGCCATATGAGGTGAAAATCTCATGTATGGTTCTGGAATAGCGGTGGGAACAGTTATGTTCTCATCGACTATAATTATCTAATAGTTTAAGTACAGTTGATATAGTTGAGGCACAGTCAAAATATGGTCTTTGGGGGTGGAATTTGTGGCGGCAACCTATAGGGTTTATTGTTTTTCTAATTTCTTCTCTAGCAGAATGCGAGAGATTGCCTTTTGATTTACCAGAAGCGGAAGAAGAATTAGTAGCCGGCTATCAAACCGAATATTCGGGTATCAAATTTGGTTTATTTTATGTTGCTTCCTATCTAAACCTATTCGTTTCGTCATTATTTGTAACAGTTCTTTACTTTGGCGGTTGGAATCTTTCTATTCCGTACGTTTTTGTTCCTGAGCTTTTTGAACTAAATAAAGTGAGTGGGGTTTTTGGAACAACAACGGGTATCTTTATTATATTGGCTAAAACTTATTTGTTCTTGTTCATTTCTATCACAACAAGATGGACTTTACCTAGACTAAGAATGGATCAACTATTAAATCTTGGCTGGAAATTTCTTTTACCTATTTCTCTCGGCAATCTATTATTAACAACCTCTTCACAACTCCTTTCATTGTAATGGAATACTATAAGTCTATATGTCTCAAACAAGAGAAAGAAACAAACATCAAATTGTTCCTAGATAATTAGAATATGCTTCCTATGGTGACTGGGTTCAGAAATTATGGTCAACAAACAATAAGGGCTGTAAGGTACATTGGTCAAAGTTTTATGATTACCTTATCCCACACAAATCGTTTACCTGTAACTATTCAATACCCTTATGAAAAATTAATTACATCGGAGCGCTTCCGCGGTCGAATACATTTTGAATTTGATAAATGTATTGCTTGTGAGGTATGTGTTCGTGTATGTCCTATAGATTTACCCGTTGTTGATTGGCAATTCGAAACGAATATTCGAAAGAAACGATTGCTTAATTATAGTATTGATTTCGGAATCTGTATATTTTGTGGTAACTGCGTTGAGTATTGTCCAACAAATTGTTTATCAATGACTGAAGACTATGAGCTTTCTACTTATGATCGTCACGAATTGAATTATAATCAAATTGCTTTGGGTCGTTTACCACTATCAGTAATTGATGATTATACAATTCGAACGATTTCGACTTTTCCTCAACTAAAAAGGAGTAAACCCTTGATTAAAGATAAAGAATAATTACTAAAATTCGCTTTTGATCTAAAGAAATGAGGTTTCGTTCCTTTTGTTTGGTCAATAAAATGACTAAAAAAACTTAAGTATTGATTGGATTGATTGTAATAATTGCGACTTAATTTTTAGTCAAAATCTATAAATTTTGATTGAAAATCTCTTAATAGATACGTAATTCTTTCGAAATAGAAATCCTTTTTTAGAGTGTCGAACTCTACTTTGGGATAAAGAGTGAGATTATTCTAATAGCTATACCTACCTCAATTCACACCGTTTAGGATTTCATTCAATTATAGGAATGTATCAAAAAATTTTTGTTCCTGGTCGGGTCATCAATAAGGTCATGAAAAAATTCGATGTATTTCTCTCTTCTTTATACGTAAAATGGATTTACCTGGATCAATACATGATTTTCTTTTAGTATTTCTGGGATTGGGCCTTATATTATTAGGTTTAGGGGTGGTATTGCTTAACAACCCAATTTATTCCGCCTTTTCGTTGGGATTGGTTCTTATTTGTATAGCCTTATTCTATATTTTATCAAATTCCTATTTTATAGCTGCCGCACAACTCCTTATTTACGTAGGAGCCATAAATGTTTTAATCATATTTGCTGTGATGTTCATGAATGGTTCAGAATATCACAACGCTTTTTATCTTTGGAACGTTGGGGGTGGGGTTACTTCACTGGTTTGTACAAGTATTTTTCTTTTACTAATTACTACTATTCCAGATACGTCATGGTATGGGATTATTTGGACTACAAGATCAAACCAGATTATAGAGAAAGATTTGATAACTAATAGTCAACAAATTGGAATTCATTTATCAACAGATTTTTTTCTTCCATTTGAACTCATTTCAATAATTCTTTTAGTTGCGTTAATAGGCGCAATTGCTGCGGCTCGTCAGTAACAATAGTAAAGCCGTAGACCTAGCCGCAGTAATCAAAGTAATCAAAATGAAACTTTGTTTTGTCTTATCACATTGAGTTTCCTTTAATTCTATTTGAAGATTATTCGTGTATAAACTTAAATATATTAAAAATATAACTTCTTTTTTTCGATCTATTACCAATATATTCTTTTTTTCTTTACTTGTTATATTCGAGTCAATCGACTCTGTTTAATTTTTTTTCATATTGAAATAAATCTAAATTGCGAAGTAGTTGGTCAATGATGTTAGAACATATACTTGTTTTGAGTGCCTATTTATTTTGTATAGGTATTTATGGATTGATCACGAGCCAAAATATGGTTAGAGCCCTTATGTGTCTTGAACTTCTAATGAATGCAGTTAATATAAATTTCGTAACATTTTCTGATTTTTTTGATAGTCGCCAATTAAAAGGAACTATTTGCTCAATATTTATTATAGCTATTGCAGCGGCTGAAGCAGCTATTGGACCGGCTATTGTTTCGTCAATTTATCGTAATAGAAAATCAACGCGTATCAATCAATCTAATTTGTTGAATAAGTAGTATTAATCATATAAATTATAATATTCATTAATTCGAATTAGCATGTATGCTATATAATTATCTTTGTCAAAACGTACGAAATGAAAGTCTATTGGCCCTTTTTCATGCACATGCCTCGATCCAGAATTGATTCAAAAAATTCTTGTCAATTATTGATTCATCTAGTATATAAAGATATGATTCATTTATAAAATTACTAGATCAAAATTTATGACGTTCAAAAATTTATAGACCCAATGTCGCATTCAGTAAAGATTTATGATACATGTATAGGGTGTACCCAATGCGTCCGAGCCTGCCCCACGGATGTATTAGAAATGATACCTTGGGACGGATGTAAAGCTAAGCAAATTGCTTCTGCTCCAAGAACAGAGGACTGCGTCGGCTGTAAGAGATGTGAATCGGCCTGTCCAACGGATTTTTTGAGTGTTCGAGTTTATTTATGGCATGAAACAACTCGAAGCATGGGTCTAGCTTATTGACCCATTTCCAACAACATGGTTTGAATACATTCTTTTTTATCGCCAAAACCCGTACTCGAAACAAAAAAATAGAAATATATTCTGTTTTGAGCACGGGTTTTTTTGGTCCAAGTCTATCTTGTCTTTATCACGAATTTTTTTCCTTGGTTAACAATTTTTGTAGTCTTTCCGATATCCGCAGGTTCCTTAATTTTCTTTCTGCCTCAGCCTCAGGGAGGAAATAAAGTAATTAGGTGGTATGCTATATGTATATGCGTATTAGAACTTCTTTTAATGACCTACGTATTCTGCTATCGTTTCCAATCGGACGATCTATTAATTCAATTGGGGGAGAATTATAAGTGGGTCGATTTTTTTGGTTTTTACTGGAGATTGGGAATAGATGGACTTTCCATAGGACCCATTTTACTGACAGGATTTATCACTACTTTAGCTACTTTAGCGGCTTGGCCGGTTACTCGAGATTCCAGATTATTCCATTTCTTGATGCTAGCCATGTATAGTGGTCAAATAGGATTATTTTCTTCTCGAGATCTTTTACTTTTTTTCATCATGTGGGAGTTAGAATTAATTCCCGTTTATCTACTTCTATTTATGTGGGGGGGAAAGCAACGTTTGTATTCAGCTACAAAGTTTATTTTATACACCGCAGGGGGTTCCCTTTTTTTATTAATAGGAATTCTGGGTATCTGTTTATATGGTTCCAACGAGCCAACATTAAATTTTGAAACATCAGCCAATCAACCATATCCTTTAGCGCTGGAAATAATATTCTATATTGGATTTCTTCTTGCTTTTGCTGTCAAATTACCGATTATACCCTTACATACCTGGTTACCAGATACTCACGGAGAGGCACATTACAGCACTTGTATGCTTTTAGCCGGAATCTTATTAAAAATGGGAGCATATGGGTTGGTTCGGATCAATATGGAATTATTACCCCACGCTCACTCTTTAGTTTCTCCCTGGTTGATAATAATAGGCACAATTCAAATAATTTATGCAGCTTCAACATCTCCTGGTCAACGTAATTTAAAAAAAAGAATAGCCTATTCCTCGGTATCTCATATGGGTTTTATAATTATAGGAATTTGCTCTCTAAGCGATACGGGACTTAACGGAGCTCTTTTACAAATAATATCTCATGGATTTATCGGTGCTGCGCTTTTTTTCGTGGCAGGAACGAGTTATGATAGAATACGTCTTCTTTATCTCGATAAAATGGGAGGAATGGCTATCTCGGTTCCAAAAATATTCACGATGTTCAGTATCTCATCAATGGCTTCTCTTGCATTACCTGGCATGAGCGGTTTTTTTGCAGAATTGATAATATTTTTTGGAATAATTACTAGCCAAAAATTTCTTTTACTGGCAAAAATACTAATTACTTTTGTCATGGCAATTGGAACGATATTAACTCCTGTTTATTTATTGTCTATGTTACACCAGATGTTCTATGGATACAAGCTATTTAATGCCTCAAACTCTCCTTTTTTGGATTTTGGACCGCGAGAGTTGTTTGTTTCAATCTCTATCCTTCTACCTGTAATAGGTATTGGCATTTATCCGGACTTCGTTTTCTCATTATCAGGTGACAAGGTCGAGGCTATTTTGTCTAATTATTAATTTAGAATTCTACAAAAAATTAATAATTAGATAATTCAAAAAAAATGGAAATAAAGGCTTTTTGTCTTTTTTGAAGTTAAAAAAACAAATTGTAACAGGATAGTGTGCCGTTTGACAGAACCATTTGAATCAAGTAATAAGTGATTCAAATGGTTCTGTCAAACGGCGTTTACACACAGTTTCTTATATAGACTTATACGCTGTCCTATGGTTGTTTTTGTCAAGACCAAGACCCTCTTTTTTTGTCTTAAATTCAATTATATATTAATGTAAATGAACCATAACTGTGGAGCCCTATTCCTAATAGATTAACTCCTAAATAACATATCCAAATTAGAAGAAAGCCTATAAAAGCCACAATTGCGGAATTTACACCTTCCCATTTTTTATGTGTTCTAGTATGTAAATAAATTGCGAATATTGCCCAAGTAATAAATGCCCAAGTTTCCTTTGGGTCCCAACTCCAATATGATCCCCATGCCTCATTAGCCCAGACTGCTCCCGAAAGAATCCCCATAGTTAAAAGGATAAATCCTATACTAATAATATGATAACTCCAACAATCTAATTGTTGAATCAACTGAGACCTGTAATAATTTTTAGAAGAACGAAAAGAAGTGTTTCGTAAAACACTGCCACTTCCGTTCACGTATTGAATCTCATCAAAGAAAAAAGATTTATTTAAAAAATTATTGCTTTTCAAAAGAAAAAGAATCCTTATGATTTTTCGAAATGTAATGACTAGAAGAGCCACTGATAATAATGATCCACATAAAAGGGCCGCATAGGCCAATACCATCATACTTACGTGCATTACTAACCACTGGGATTGGAGAGCCGGTACTAATAGTGCAGACTGATGCATTTCATTTAAAAAACCGGAAGTAGCAAAGCCTTGGCTAAAAAGTGCACTTGGCGCGGTTATTAGGCTTAAATTTTTTTGATGTTTTTTAAAATACGGAATTATATGAATAGTGGATAAACTCCATGAAAGAAAGACTAATGATTCATATAAATTACTTAATGGTAAATGTCCCAAATAAATCCAACGAATAACTAATAATCCAGTTATACAGAAAAAAGTGACTATCGTTCCCTTTTCTGACGACTCATATAGTCCGACCATTTCATCAAGTAATATAGTTATCAAATGAATTGTAATTACAATGGAAACAACCGAAACGGATATATGAGTTAATATATGCTCTAAAGTAGAAAATATCATAAAAGAAAAGGTCCCCAGGATTCTATAGAATCAATTCAAATAAGTAATTGAATTCATTATAGGAACTTTTTAGAGGTATAAATTGCCATGCCGCTACTCGGACTCGAACCGAGATGCTCTAGCACTGCTTCCTAAGAGCAGCGTGTCTACCGATTTCACCATAGCGGCTTGCTAGAAATCATAATAACTAATTATTATTCAATCGTCGAGATTGAAAGAGTCAATTCAATGTAATCTTTTTTAGACTAGGAAAGATGAAAATTGATGAATCGAAAACCCTTTTATTTTAATAGGGATTTGGGCGTTCTAATCATAATCCTTATTTTTTTTATTGTGATAGGTGGTTATAAAGGTCGATGGGGAAAATAAGAATCCCCATCCCTCGAAAATGATCAAAGAGACTAAAAATAAAGTTGAAACCTTGTGTCTTGTATTTTGTATTTAGTCTTTTTTTAAACAAAAAGTCTAATTTGATAATTTGAGGATTCAGTAGATAACAGACTTTGCATTCGACATATCCTCAAAGAAAAACGAGTTCAATTTAATATTGATCAATTCAAAACATTAGTGAATGAAAAGCCTTTTTTCCATTTTAGATTAGAAATTAGAAAAAAAACTAGACTTTTTTCGATTCAGGACAAGTTAGATTATTTCATCCTTTTTTTTTATTTGTATTTGTCGCACAAAAAAAACTTTTTGAATTCCCCGTAGCAAGGGATTTCGCTAATGAAAAGGCTTTCAACGCTGCCCAAAATCCCTTTCTTTTCCAACTATTTTGACGAATACGCTTTTTTGTTATAGAAGTGCGCTTTTTTGGAACTGCCATTCACAAATTTTGAGGTTACTCATTGCTAGAATTGGATGTGAAAGACATTTTTTGGTTAAAAACCAATTGTTCTTTATCTTTACTATTCAGTATAGTATCCTTTTTTTTTCTTAGATTCTACTATTTTTCTAAAAAACCTATTCATTTTCATTTCTATTTCTGTCTATTTTCGTTATGCTACATTTATACATGTAATATACATGGAATAAAATATATCAAGACATTCAAAAGCCTAAGCCCATGCGTATCTAATACAAAACTTTTTCAAGCAAGGTCAAGGGAAGTATACCAAATTTTAAATTTAAATAAAATGAAATGAGACGGGATTAGTTAATCTATTAAAGGGTACATGATTTTATAAAAGACATTTTAGTGAGTTCTTTTTTTAATTCCATGGAAAGTATTCAATATCGTCGAATTTCTTACAAATATAAATGTCTTTTCGAAGACAATAAATCCGTTCAAAAATTGATCGTTTAATGATTCTAATTCGAGATAAACGAACTACAAAGAAGTTATGATTTAATTGGGGCAAGATATGCACAGTTTTTTCCGATTCATATAAAAATCAAGTACTTTTTTGCTATAATTCTTTATCCTTTATCCTTTCTCTATAGATAGAAATTCTCGTAATTCCTAAAAAAACTTTTCATTTTTTAGATCTTTATAAAAATATCTCTTAATATTAATATTAGTTAATATTAATCAAAAAAGTAAGTAGGTTTTTTTACTAATAACTTGGATATATCATATTATTTGACCAAGTCTAACTTATTGATTTGAATATGTGAAGTTCTTTGAAAAGATTCAGATTTAGAATAATTACGAATATCAAATTTTAGTTAAGTTTTGCATATTTTGCTTTTTTTTATTGACTGGCTCTTTTCAAAAAGGACAAGAACGAGGGAGTCAAAGACAATTGATTAAAAAAAAATTATGGAACATATATATCAATATTCCGGGATCATCCCTTTTATTACACTTCCAGTTCCTATGGGAATAGTGGGGGGGCTTCTACTTTTTCCGACAGTAACAAAAAAAATTCGCCGTATGTTGTCTTTTTCTAGTGTTTTTTTGTTAAGTATAGTCATGCTTTTTTCACTAAATCTCCTTCTTCAGCAAATCCATAGCAGTTCCATCTATAAATCAGTGTGGTCTTGGACTATCAATAATGATTTTTCTTTAGAATTCGGCTATTTGATCGACCCACTGACTTCTATTATGTTAATATTGATCACTACTGTTGGAATCATGGTGCTTATTTATAGCGACAATTATATGTCTCATGATCAAGGATATTTGCGATTTTTTGCTTCTATGAGTTTTTTCAATACTTCAATGTTGGGTTTAGTCTCGAGTTGTAATTTAATACAAATTTATATTTTTTGGGAATTGGTTGGGATGTGTTCTTATCTATTAATAGGTTTTTGGTTTACGCGACCTCTTGTGGGTAATGCGTGTCAAAAGGCGTTTATAACTAACCGTGTCGGGGATTTTGGTTTATTATTAGGAATTTTAGGTCTTTATTGGATAACGGGTAGTTTCGAATTTCGGGATTTGTTCGAAATATTCAACAACTTAATTTATAATAATGAGATTGATTTGTTATTTGTTACTTTATGCTCCTTGCTATTATTTTCCGGTGCAGTTGCTAAATCCGCGCAGTTTCCCCTTCATGTGTGGTTACCAGATGCCATGGAAGGGCCTACTCCTATTTCGGCTCTCATACATGCTGCTACTATCGTAGCAGCAGGCATTTTTCTTGTAGCTCGCCTTCTTCCTCTTTTCTTAGTCATACCTTACGTTATGAATTTAATAGCCTTAATAGGTATATTAACAGTACTATTAGGAGCTACTTTAGCTCTTGCTCAAAAAGATATTAAGAGAAGTTTAGCTTATTCTACAATGTCTCAATTGGGCTATATCGTGTTAGCTTTAGGTCTGGGCTCTTCTCGAGCCGCTTTATTTCATTTGATTACTCACGCCTATTCAAAAGCTTTGTTGTTTTTAGGATCTGGATCGATTATTCATTCAATGGAGGCTATTGTTGGATATTCTCCCGATAAAAGTCAGAATATGGTTTTTATGGGCGGTTTAACAAAACATGTTCCAATTACAAAAATTTCTTTTTTACTAGGTACACTTTCTCTTTGTGGTATTCCTCCCTTTGCATGTTTTTGGTCTAAAGATGAAATACTTAATGATAGTTGGTTATATTCACCGATTTTTTCAATAATCGCTTGTTCCGCGGCCGGATTAACCGCATTTTATATGTTTCGTATCTATTTACTTACTTTTGAGGGTCATTTGAATCTTCATTTTCAAGATTACAGTGGAAAAAAAGGTAACTCGTTCTATTCAATATCTTTATGGGGTAAAGAGGGGCCAAGTCCGATAAAAAAAAATTCTTTATTACCTTTATTAAAAATAAATACTAATAAAAGGGCTTCGTTTTTTTGTTTTTGCAAGAAGACAGATCGACTTGATCTTAATGTAAGAAAGATAACGAGGGTCTTTCGTACTATTCATTTTAATAATACTTTAAATCCTTATCCCCATGAATCGAACAATACTATGCTAGTTCCTATACTTATATTGGCCTTATTTACCTTGTTTAGTGGGGTCATAGGAATTCCTTTCAATCAAGAGGGGGAGGGACTGGATATATTATCCAAATTGTTAACTCCA